TACTGGTTATTTTTAAAAAGGATATGTGTAAGTTTTAAACTTCTTAACTTAATCCTAATATTCCAATCTTCTTTGAATTGAAGATAAGAAAAAAATAGAAATCCGAAAGCTATTCTTTTTAGTTCTAATGCCAAAATATCAAGTCGGCTCACTCGTCTTTTCTCTTGATCCTTCCAGGCCTCTTGAATATTCTATTATTTACTTCATTTTTTTTTTTTATTTGTGTATGTAATGCAATTTTATTTTACTGTTGTTTTATTATTATTATTGATAGGAATTTTCTTGTTAAGACCCTATGAATCAATTCAAAAACCTCAGATTCATACCAGAACCACGATGATTTGCAAAAAAAAACCTTTACTTTAATCGAAGTCCAAAAATTCCCTGAGTAAGAACTGCTGGATCATCACTTATTCAATGACAGTGAATAGATATAATGAAAAAAATCCAAAGAAACATTTCCCCTTTGATCAAAATAAATATAAGTAAGCAGGGGCAGTTTTAAAGAATAAAAATCGTTGAATTTATTTTTCTAAATTTCTTCTTCTAACTCTTTAAATTTTTTTTGTCCGGTTGCGAGGTTTAAATAGAAATATTAAGTATGAATCATAGTTTTAATACTTCAGAATCTATTTTCTATATTCCGTGTTCCAGATACTAGAATAAGTATCTGACGGGGTAAACCCATCTCTATCAAGATGACGGATCCATTTTATATTCTGTATTATCAATAGGATCCTTTATAACAAGTCACACACTCATATTCCGGAAATAAAGAAACAAAGAAGTTTCACGGTCGAACTACCAAATCAAAATAGAATGGTCTAAAAATCAAAGACTTAAATGCAAAACTTTACTTTCTCTTCAAAAAAAAACTAGTTAGTCCATTCTTGTAAATCTAATTCTTAACAATTTGGTCCAGTAAAATGGACGAATTATAAATCTCTAAAATAATAGAGAGAAATACCGCAAATAGAGCCATTGCAACACCCATCAAAGGAGTAGTTCCCCATCCCGGAGCTACTTTACCATATTCTGAATTCAATGGTTTCAATAAATCCCCTACAACAGTTCGTCTTGGACCAGATCTAGAACTACCCTCAACGGTTTGTGTAGCCATAAATCCTACTTTTTATTCATTGAGATCTGTTGACTTTGTATACCATTCCGCTGTAAATTAAGGATCTTACCCTATAGATCTAGATCCATTTTTGTCTTGATATTATATAATAATGGAAACAGCAACCCTAATTGCCATCTCTATATCTGGTTTAATTGTAAGTTTTACTGGGTATGCCTTATATACTGCTTTTGGGCAACCCTCTCAACAACTACGAGATCCATTCGAAGAACATGGGGACTAGTTGAAGTAATGAGCCCCCAATATTACGATATTGGAGGCTCATTGCTTCAATAGAAATAATGAAAAATCATTTCACCTTTTTAGTTGGAACGATAGGGGGTTCTCGAAAAAAGATAGCGAAAAAAATGATTCCTAAAGTCGAAACTAAGAGGAATGTATAAACCAAAGCTTCCATAAATAGATTTGATCGTGGTTTACTATTATAGCTTTCATACCTGTTTTGGGGGGATTATCTCCTGGATAAAGAAAAAGAAAGAACAAGAGTAAAACAAAATGCAATGATTCAAATCAAAATTTATTAAGTTCCTTATATCAAATCAATATCATAACAAAAAAAAGTCGAATCGAAAAGGAAAAAACTAATGTTCTTTCTATCAGACTGCCTGTCTTTTTGTGCTTGGATCTCCAAGTTTTTGGAATGCTCCAAATTCTACTTGAGCATCCAAATCTGGATCGATACCAGCAAAAACATCTCTGAACAAGGTTCTAGCACCATGCCAAATGTGCCCGAAAAAGAAGAGCAGAGCAAACGAAGCATGTCCAAAAGTAAACCAACCCCTTGGACTGCTCCGAAAAACACCATCTGATTTTAAAGTAGCACGATCTAATTCAAAAATTTCACCCAATTGAGCACGTCTAGCATATTTTTTCACAGTAGCAGGATCACTATAACTGATTCCATTCAGTTCGCCACCATAGAATTCAACAGTTACACCTACTTGTTCGACACTATACTTTGATTCTGCCCTTCGAAAAGGAACATCAGCTCTAACAATTCCGTCTCCATCTACCAAAACAACCGGAAATGTTTCGAAAAAAGTAGGCATACGACGTACAAAAAGTTCACGCCCCTCTTTGTCTCTAAAGATAGGATGTCCTAACCAACCGACGGCTATTCCATCGCCATTGTCCATTGAACCTGCTCTAAACAATCCCCCTTTTGCCGGATTATTGCCGATGTAATCATAAAAAGCTAATTTTTCAGGAATTTTAGACCAAGCTTCTGATAAACTTTGATTTTCGGCTAGCCCAGCACCAACTCTTCTATATATTTCTTGCTGGAAGTATCCCTGATCCCATTGATAACGAGTGGGACCAAATAATTCAATCGGAGTAGTTGCTGAACCATACCACATAGTTCCAGCAACAACAAAAGCTGCAAAAAAGACAGCAGCGATACTACTGGAAAGGACGGTTTCAATATTTCCCATACGCAATCCTTTGTATAGACGTTGAGGTGGACGCACACTAAGGTGGAAAAGACCCGCTAATATGCCTAATGTACCTGCTGCAATATGATGAGAAGCTATTCCACCCGGAACAAAAGGATCAAAACCGTCCACACCCCATGCGGGATTTACGGATTGTACCCTTCCTGTTAGTCCATAAGGATCGGACACCCATATTCCAGGACCAAACAATCCTGTTACATGAAATGCGCCAAAACCAAAACAAGCCACCCCTGCAAGAAATAAATGAATTCCAAAGATTTTTGGCAAATCCAACGAAGGTTTTCCAGTACGTTCATCACAAAAGATTTCTAGATCCCAATAGACCCAATGCCAGATAGCTGCCAAAAAGCACAAGCCCGAAAACACAATATGTGCCCCGGCCACACCTTCGTAACTCCAAATACCTGGATTCGTTATAGTCCCTCCTGTGATATTCCAACCACCCCAGGAATTGGTTATTCCTAAACGAGTCATGAAGGGTATAACGAACATACCCTGTCTCCACATTGGGTCAAGAACAGGGTCAGAGGGATCAAAAACTGCTAATTCATATAAAGCCATCGAACCGGCCCAACCAGCAACAAGAGCTGTATGCATAATATGGACAGAAAGTAAACGGCCGGGATCATTTAATACAACGGTATGAACACGATACCAAGGCAAACCCATGAAAATACCTCTTATATCAAAAAAAAAATAGACACTATGTAACTTTATTGCACTGTAAAAAACTATACTATGGACCCTCCCCTTTTGGTAAATTATCTCGCATAATCTCGCATAAAGAATTCATATTTGTTCTAGTTTTTTAGTAATAATGGAACATGGAAAAAGTATATTCAGTCGTAGGAACAAAAAGAAGCAGATCTATTCTATACCCGATAAGTAACAATACGCAATGGTGGAGGGGGGGTGACTTTATTTTATATGAGTGTTTCTATTCTATATGGGTGTTTATATCAGTGAAGGCAGCCAAGAACGACCTATTCGTCCAAACTTTCCCTTATTCATTCTAATTCCCTCTCCATGTCTGGCTACCGGATGCTATGGAAGGGCCTACGCCTATTTCCGCTCTTATACATGCTGCTACTAATGAAATGATTTTTAACAAGAAAATCAATTCATTCTGTCTCACGTTCTCACACCAAAGCAAAGTACGATAGCGAACTGCATCCTCTTCCATTCCAATTTATGCCAGTCGGTGTTCCAAAGGTACCCTTTTTAGTTCCTGGAGATGAGGATGCATCTTGGATTGACTTATATAATCGACTTTTTCAAGAAAGACTACTTTTTTTAGGTCAAGAGGTAAACAGTGAAATATCGAATCAACTTGTAGGTCTCATGGTATATCTCAGTCTAGAGGACAAGACCAAAGATTTATATCTGTTTATAAATTCTCCGGGCGGAGAGGTTATATCTGGAATGGCTATGTTTGATGCTATGCATTTTGTAGAAGCAGAAGTACAGACAGTATGCGTAGGATTAGCGGCTTCAATGGCATCTCTTCTTTTAGTAGGAGGAGAAATTACCAAACGTCTAGCATTCCCTCACGCTTGGCGCCAATGATTCTTTTTTTCTTTTCTAGAAAAAAAAGAAGACTATGCCTACACCAATATTAAGTAAAAAAAGCATGGCACTTCGAGTTCGATATGCAAAAGTAATTTTTTTTTTTTAACCATTAGATTATATATCGAAAGAGTACTATGAAAAAGGGATATTTACCATTTTATCTGATCTATCAGGAGCCTTTTTTAGTGTCACAATCGTTTTTGTTTTCGCATCTCGCACCAGACAACTTTGAACAATATTTAATTTTTATTAACTATAATATTTCAAAAAAAAAAGAAACTTTGGGATTGCTGAATAACAGACTAGACGAAATAAGAGAGCAACGGAATCATCATAGTTTATAAAAAATATTTAATTAAAATTAAAAAAAAGGGTGATTATTAGATTATTCACTGATTTGGATCTAATAGACCTGGTATATTTTTAATTTCTTCGTGAGAAGATCAAAATTAATTTCCTATTTGCTAGTAGAGCCGTATGCTATATAAAAAAGAAACAATATGGTTGCCTGTACGGCTTTTCATTTTATTTATCTTCATTAGTTTGTTCTTCTTTACATCCATATGGTACAATAGTTGCACAAATAGCTATATTCCCTTAGCCTATGATCTAATCCAAGATTAGGAGAAACCTTTATTATCTTATATTCTATATTATCAGGGTAATGATCCATCAACCTGCTAGTTCTTTTCAGGAGGGACAAACAGTAGAATGTATGCTGGAAGCGAATGAATTACTTAAAATGCGCGAAACGATTACACAGATTTATGCACAAAGAACAGGCAAACCTTCATGGCAGATATCCAAAGACATGGAAAGGGATCTTTTTATGTCAGCAGAAGAAGCCCAAGCCTACGGAATTGTTGATACGGTAGCGGAGTCTGTTTAAATAAAAAATTAAATAAAAAATGAGGAGAAAGGATTCCTCAGAAATACACGTTATCTTTTTCAAAGTCTTACGTACGTATACCAAAGATATTTTCTAGAATCTTAGAATCTAAATAATTCATAATTATAGCATAATTATCGAGTTAGGTTAGGATTGATCTAAACCTGGTCATTATATATATATTATTTAACATGCCAACTATAAAACAACTTATTAGAAACACAAGACAGCCAATCCGAACTGTCACAAAATCTCCCGCTCTTCGGGGATGCCCTCAGCGCCGAGGAACATGTACTAGGGTGTATGTGCGACTCGTTTGTTTAGATAATATACTATTCTATTAATATAATAAGATATATATTAATAGAATAATAATTATGTATAAAATTTATGGTTTCGATTGGTGCAAACCGAATCGTTTTAATTTTCAATTTAAGATGAAAAAGACTTTCCCATTGGTAACAAATGGTTATCCATTAAGCGGGAAAAATCCTATTTCAAATGAAGATAAATTATGCCCTAAATTTTGCAAGAACGGACTAAGAGGGTCAACTATCCAGCTAATCTTCATACTTAAATACCGTTACTGTATAGCTAGATTTCTTTGTGAAAGACCTATTACTAGATATTTCATGGGTAGAGCCCATGAGTGTGAACTGTACAAGTTAACAATAACATAACATTGATCAAATGAAGATTCAATGAAGGAAGGGGCTCCGGTGTATAGAGAGGACCTCACCGTTTAAAAAGTAATCATAGAAACGATGGAACCCACCATTTCTTTCTCTATTTCTATTTAATTAACTAGGTTTTTTTAATACCTAGTATCAATACAATTTATTCTTTCGAGGTTAAATGCTTAGAAAAAAATCGTGGTTGGGAAGGTTATAGTAGCAAAAGCCATTGGAATTATTATTTTATACATTGGAAAAATCCCTTTTTGTTATTAATAGACTAGGAAGGATAAAAGAATAACTGAAAATCAAATAGTTATTCATCAAAGTCTCATTTATTCAATGACCAGAATTAAACGAGGATATATCGCTCGAAAACGAAGGACAAAAATTCGTTTATTTACATCAAGCTTTCGCGGAGCTCATTCAAAACTTACTCGAACTATTTTACAACAGAGAATAAAAGCTTTGGTTTCCGCTAATCGGGATAGACATAGGAAAAAAAGGGATTTTCGCAGTTTGTGGATCAGTCGAATAAATGCAATAATTGGCCAGAATAAAAATAAAAAAATATACTATATTTATAGTACCTTGATGTCTAATATGTACAAGAGGCAATTACTTCTTAATCGTAAAATAGTTGCACAAATAGCTATATTAAAGGGGAATTGTCTTTTTATGATTGCCAACGATCTCATAAAAAAATAAAAATTCCCCGGAGACTCAACTCCGGGAAGGTGGTAGAATAGAAGCGATTTGTATGATAAAATAGAATTCATATGACAAAGTCATCAAAATAAATAAACAAGCGCGCTCAAAAAAAAAAGATTGATTCTTCTTGACCTAATTTGATTGTCGTAGTTTTCGAACAAAATATCACTCCACATTTTCAGTGAGTTTAGATTGAAAATTGAATTCAATTTTCAATTGAAGAGTAACTCTATTTTTTTTTTTTTTTTAAACCGGTCGTAGTAGTTCTAGTGGTCGACTCGCTTTTTTCAAATTTTTTTTTTTCATTATTAACAAAAGGTGATGAATTTACAAAAGGTAACAAAGATAAAATACGAGCTTGTTTTACAGCAATCGTAATTAATCGTTGTTGTTTTAAGGTCAATCTATTCACGCGTCTAGATAATATTTTTCCTTGTTGACTAATAAATCGATAAAGTAAACTCATGTTTTTATAATCAATTCGATCCCCCGATTGGATCGGGGACAAACTCCTACGAAAAGATTGCTTAGATTTAATAAAAAGTCGCTTAGATTTATCCATGGTTTGTTTATTCCTATACCGAAAATCCCATTTCTTATAAAAATTTCTTTATATTCTTTTTTTTTTTATATATGTCTGTTAATGTTTGTTATATGCTATATAATAAAATTTTATTATATATAATAGAAATAATGTTCTATTATATAAATTATATAATGTAATCTTATATAAATATTATTATTATTTAATTAATAAATTTTCAATATAATTTTGAAAATTTTAAAATATATCTTCTATTTGAATTGAAATATTATTTTTAATCTTTAAGGGTAATTTTCTCTACACAAGCAATCCATTTTCTCTATTTCTTTATCTCTGCGTGAATCGTATGTTTGCAACAAAAGGGACAGAATTTTCTCAATTCCAATCGATTAGGTGTATTGTGTCGATTCTTTTGAGTAATATATCTAGAAATCCCCCTTGATTCCTTATTACCACTCTTTTTATCACAATTGGTACATTCCAAAATAACAGTAATTCTTATATCTTTACCCTTAGCCATTAACAACCTCCTTTGGTTTTTTGATTCACTTAACTATTAGATTTTCAGATTCGGAGCGAAGAATAAAAAAGGAACGAAAAAAAGTATAAGTTGATAATTCAAAATAAAATTATCAAAAATTTTGTTCCAATTTATTTTTTATAGTACAGTAAAAATTCAGTAATAAAATGATTTCGAACTATATTTCGAATCGCAGTACAGTATTTCATTTTTCATGTAAGGTAAGTATCTTCTATTATATTATTGCCCCTACCCTAGTATTCCAATTCCGTTTGTACTCTCACTCTATTATAAATAGCAATGGAATTGACTAAATAATTCAATTCCATTGAAACGTGGCAAAAATTCCGAGTTTCACTGAGGCCAAATCCACCTTTCTTTTTTCTCTTTGTTTCCAACTTATTCTAATTCGAAAAAAAAGAAGGAATTAATCACAGAGATTTTATCTCTAATCTTCGTCACACCTTCCAGTCCCAATAACAATAACTAGAATGAAAAAAAGGGGAATATCAATGCATCCGGGAATAAACGATTGATTTCTATCAATAGACCCGCTAAAACCGCGAACCATAGAGTACTTGCCACAGGTGCCACAGAGAGATATGTTTTTAGATCTCGCATTTCAAATCCTCCTTCGTTTTTTTCTTGTAATTTTTAATACATAATTACATATAGGAATATAGGAATATTATCAAATGGTTATTTTATGAATAATTTATGAGGGGATGTCCGAATTCAATTTGAATTGTATAACGATTTATTAGATATTTTTTTTTTTATTCTTTAGTTATTATTATTATAATATTATACTCTACTCTATACCTATATATTCTATTTAATTCAATTTTTTTAATTTTGTTCTATTTCGATAGAATAATTTGTAATACAAAATTACATATAGTTCGATATTATTTTATCGGATATGACGAAGTAAGAAAATAGAATAGAAGGATAATCTATATATATAACGAAAAAAATGTGGAAAACAAGACAAAGATTCTTTAGAATGAAACTGTAAACCCATGGAAAGGGATGTAGCGCAGCTTGGTAGCGCGTTTGTTTTGGGTACAAAATGTCACAGGTTCAAATCCTGTCATCCCTATCCCATACTATTGGTTATCGTATGAGCAGTAAAAATAGATCAATTGAGACGGATTCAAATTGGACATACTAACTAAATAGCAAGAGTTAACTATGGATAACTATTGCTATTTAGTTAGTATATGCATGCAAGATTTATTAGCATCACATAAAATATATTTTTTATGAAAAAACGCGCTCTTAGTTCAGTTCGGTAGAACGCGGGTCTCCAAAACCCGATGTCGTAGGTTCAAATCCTACAGAGCGTGATTACATTATTGTTATCACGGAAATATTGGCATAACAGTCTAATCTAAAGTCTGAATTTGATATCTGTTGTTTTAATCCTAAAACAACGAAATAGGAGGTCAATAAAAAAAGGAGATTTTACTTAATCAAAGATCCAATTGATCACCACGTCGATATTGTAAATATGCAGTTACAAATAATCCAGCCAGAGTTATAGGGATTAGACCTAAGACGATTCCAAATAGAGAAACTTCAATCATTTAAATTTGTTTGAAAGGAAAAAAAGGGAGGGTAATATCTATCCTTAAATATGAATCTTTATTTACCGTGAGTCTCAATCACGAAGAATTTGAAATTTACATGATGAGTAACTATCGAATATCTAGAATATTCCAAAATTTCGAATCGAATTCATCTAAAAATTTCAAATCAAACTCAAATAAGTCGTATCTTATTCAGACTAATAAAAATACCTGCGGTTATTGTTAAAACTGCTAGTAGAAAACCGAAATAACTAGTTATAGTGGGCATAAGGAAACTAAATGAAATATGTTCTTTTTATACATATGTTTATAAAGCACTTTCCTAAGTTTCCATTTTTGAGATAAAATAAATAAGGAAAAAATACCACATGAAAGATACAATTAAAAATAATTGATTAATCAATCAATTCTTACGAACGAACAAAAAGAAAAATAAAATATAGTTACATAGGTACGAAATCAATTCGTCATCTTTGACATCTACGCATCCTGTGATTCGAAATCAACAGATTTATGGATCAACTCGTGAGTTTAGTAAATAAACTAATCGAATGAAACTTTTTTAATTTTTAATAAAAAAGAGTGACCTTAGAATGCCCCTTACTTCTTAACTTGGACTTGGATTTGCACTTATTTAGTACTTATTTTATTTAGTAATGTGTTTTATTCTTCTAATATCTAGAACGAAAGGAAAATTAAAAAACTCGAAACTAAACTAGGGTTAGTCAGTTTTTTTGTCTTTTCATCATATTTTATTTAAAGATAAAGATCTATCCTTGATAATTTAACCAATAAAGAGACTCAGCCATTTTGTGTCTAATACAAGAACAACTAATCCCATTTTTCTTCAAAACAAAAGTAGATTAGTTGTTCTTTTTAGTATCTATTACTGCTACTGCGATTATC